CCCGGTAGCTAAATGCGGAAAAGATAAGTGCTGAAAGCATCTAAGCACGAAACTTGCCCCGAGATGAGTTCTCCCTGACCCTTTAAGGGTCCTGAAGGAACGTTGAAGACTACGACGTTGATAGGTCGGGTGTGTAAGCGCAGCGATGATGGAGTGACAGAAGTATTGAGAATCCAAGATAAGGTCACGGCGAGACGAGCCGTTTATCATTACGATAGGTGTCAAGTGGAAGTGCAGTGATGTATGCAGCTGAGGCATCCTAACAGACCGAGAGATTTGAACCTTGTTCCTACATGACCTGATCAATTCGATCAGGCACTCGCCATCTATTTTCATTGTTCAACTGTTTGACAACATGAAAAAACCAAAAACTCTGCCCTCCCTCTCTATCGGATGGAAGGGCAGAGTTTTTGGTGTCCCTTCCAGTCAAAAATTGGGGCCTCACAATCACTAGCCAATATGAATATGCTTTTCTCTCATGTCTTTTTTCTTCGTTCATGGTTCGATATTCTGGTGTCCTAGGCGTAGAGGAACCACACCAATCCATCCCGAACTTGGTGGTTAAACTCTACTGCGGTGACGATACTGTAGGGGAGGTCCTGCGGAAAAATAGCTCGACGCCAGAATAATAAAAAGCTTAACACCTCTTATTTTATAAAATATGAAAAAAAAAAATTAAAAATGCAAAGGTCGTCTTATTCAAAACCCCAATTATGACATCTCTTCTCTCCCACTTCACACCTCGGAACGCACTGTTCTTATAGAGAGAAAAGCGCTTTCACATCTTCTTAACCCGAAATGAAATGGCTGAGGAGAGAAAAGGTTCCTTTTTGAGGGTACTCCTGGGAACAGATCCGGTGGAGACGGGGTGGGGCCTGTAGCTCAGAGGATTAGAGCACGTGGCTACGAACCACGGTGTCGGGGGTTCGAATCCCTCCTCGCCCACAACCGGCCCAAAAGGGAAGGACCTTTCCTTTACCTATGGGGGTAGGAAAATCATGATCGGGATAGCGGACGCAAAGCTATGGAACTTGGGTATGGGTTTTTTGTCAAAATGGAATGGCCTTACTTTTTCTTTATCGTGAATTTAAATATAATTACATATAGTACGCCTGGCCCGAATCAGCATATTTAAGTTTTACTCCCCGTAACTCTTCGCTTGGGCAGAATAGCAGAACTAGTACAAGTATTAGTAGCATAGCAAAAATGCGTTCCTCATTATTGTTTGCTCGCGGTAATTGTGGCCGATCGGGAGAATTGATGACTGCATCTTTGATGCACTGCTAGTACATCATTTGAGAATGATTAATTGGCTAATTGTAAATAGCCCCGGGGCTTTTTACAAGGGATTATCCCGGATCTACGCCAGGTATTGACGGTGATTCTCAAATATGGCAGAACAGAATGTGATACGATGAGATAGAATGCAATAGAAACAAAGAAAGGGAACGGGTTACCTACTCCTAACGGTCAAAACGAGCCCTTTCATTCAATTCTTCATTTTTTATTAAATTAAAAAATGAATCAAATCTCCCCAAGTAGGATTCGAACCTACGACCAATCAGTTAACAGCCGACCGCTCTACCACTGAGCTACTGAGGAACAACGGGTGATTCGATCTCATAAAGTTCAACTACCGTTCTCAACCCACGAACAATATGAGTCCGAAGCTTCCTTCGTAACTCCCGGAACTTCTTCGTAGTGGCTCCGTTCCCTGCCCAAGTCATTTAACATTTTTTTGACTATATTAACTATTATTAATTAACCATTGTTTCTAACTATTAGTTACATTATTTAATAGTAGTTTTAGTTATATTATTTAAAAATTATTTATTATTTTAATTTATTATAAAAATAAAAGAAAATAAAACAAAAATATATAGAAAATATAAATTTATAAGTTACATTTTCATTTTCAGTTTAGTGAATATGTTATATTTGTGTATTTATGAATGTATTATATTTGTTTAGTGAATATACATGTAATAAAACTTTATTTTAAAATGAAAATATTATAATATTATATTTTATATATTATATATTTATATTATTTATTATATTATGCATGGGAGCAAGGCATTACTCTATATAATATTAATATAAGTATTATATATGTAATATATATTCATATAATACATATAATATATATTATATTAAATATATATTAAAAAACCCACCCGAATCGCATGCAAATCGACCCGGTTCCGGTCTATCCACCCAAATTGGATTAAATCAGGCAAAATCCCCGTACTTCTCAAAGTCAAGATTATAAACGTTATTTTTTTATAATAATTATAAATAAGAAATTTTCGTGCCAAAATGATAAAGGAACAGCCCTCTGTATCTTCCATTATAGGAAGTAAATATATATATATAGATATATTTATATGTATATTTATTTATATATATATTATATATATATACATATGTATATTTATTATATTTACTTACTAAAAATATAATTATAAACTCAAAAACAGAAAACAAATTAATTTAATAAAAAGATTAATACAAAAGATAAATACAAAAAGAGATAAGACGAGATTCGTCCGCCCCCTACTAAATATTTAATTACTTCACCAGCAAAGAAACTTATAACCCCAACACTGTTTGTAATCCCATCAATTATGCATCTATCAAAAAAATTAGTTAGTTTAGCTAATATTCTTATACTCCGGATTACAACCCTTGTGTAGAAAAAATCTATATAACCACGATTATATGACCAATTATATATAACATTTACTATTTGGTCCAAAAAAGCCCTTTTAGGACCTATTTTAACAAATGAATTGATTAAGTACAAATTTTTTAAAGATGAATAAGCGGACCCATAAAAAATGAATGCTACAAATATTCCGAAAAATGCTATACTTACTGAAAAAGATGCATTTGTCAAAAATTTATACCAGTCTATGGAATAATCCGAATTTGGATGTAAAAGATTTTTCGATGGAGCCAACCATTTCGACAATAGATCAAAATAAGTTTCCCCTTGACCAAAAGCAATTCCTATGAATCCAACAAACAAAGTAAATACTACTAATATAAGCAAAGGAAATAACATAGTATTGTCCGATTCGTGGGGATACATAGAAGTATATTTTTTCAAAAAGCGAGTAGTAAAGTATCGCATCTGATTTTTTACATCCCCATCAAATTGATATGTATTTTTAGAATTTTTAGAAAAAAAATAAACACTTTCATTATTATTCATTGTCGTTGAGAAAAGTAAATTTTTGTTGATCGCCTTAGGTACTTCTTTTCCCCAAAAAGATATTGAATATAATGAGTTATTTTGAGCTACGCTATAATTTTTAAAATTAACATGTAAATACCCTTCAAAGGTAAGTAAATACACCCGAAACATATAAAATGCGGTTAGTCCTGCTGTAAAACAAGCTATTACTGCGAAAATTGGTGAATACAACCAACTTTCGCTAAGAATTTCATCTTTGGACCAAAAACAAGCAAGAGGTGGAATACCACAAAGAGAAAGTGTACCTAATAAAAACGCAGTTCTTGTAATTGGAACATATCTTGTTAAACCGCCCATAAAAACCATATTCTGACTTTTTTCGGGTGAATATCCAACAAGGGGTTCCATTGAATGAATAATGGATCCGGACCCCAAAAACAATAATGCTTTCGAATAGGCATGGGTAATCAAATGAAATAAAGCAGCTCGATAAGAACCTAGCCCTAGGGCTAACATCATATAACCCAATTGAGACATTGTAGAATAGGCTAAACTTCTTTTAATATCTCTTTGAGCAAGAGCCAAAGTAGCTCCTAATAATAGTGTTATTACACCTATCAAAGAAATGAGATTCATTATGTAAGGTATGTTTGTGAAAAGAGGAAGAAGCCGAGCCACAAGAAAAATTCCCGCCGCTACCATAGTAGCAGCATGTATAAGAGCCGAAATGGGGGTAGGCCCCTCCATGGCATCAGGTAACCATATGTGAAGAGGGAATTGCGCAGATTTAGCAACTGCACCGAGGAATAATAGGAAGGCACACAGAGTAGCAAATAAAAAATTAACCTCATTATTATGAATCAACTTATTAAATGTTTCGAACAAATCCCGAAATTCAAAACTTCCAGTTATCCAATAAAAACCTAAGATTCCCAATAACAAACCAAAATCCCCTACACGATTGGTTACAAAAGCTTTTTGGCAAGCGCTTGCTGCAATTGGTCGTGTAAACCAAAAACCTATCAAAAAATACGAACACATTCCTACCAACTCCCAAAAAATATAAATTTGTATCAAATTGGAACTAGTAACTAATCCCAACATTGAAGCATTGAAAAAACTCATATAAGCAAAAAATCTCAAATATCCTTGATCATGAGACATATAATTGTCACTATAAATAAGAACCATAATTCCAACAGTAGTGATTAATATTAACATTATAGAAGTAAGCGGATCAATAAAGTATCCGAACTCTAAGGAAAAATCATTATTGATGGTCCAAGACCATAGATATTGATAAATAAGACTTCCATTTATTTGTTGAATAGACAAATTGACCGAAAACAACATAGCTATACTTAGCAGTAAAACACTAGGAAAAGCCCACATACGACGAATATTTTTTGTTGCTGTTGGAACAAGTAGAAGTCCAAGTCCTATTGACATAGTAACAGGGAGTGGAAGAAAAGGTATTATCCATGCATATTGATATGTATGTTCCATAAGAAAGCAATTTCAAAATATTTTTTCTTATTAATTTGATTGTAATTGTTTCCGATTCACCAACTCTTATCTATTTCTATTTCGGAAAGAACAAGAATAAATAAAAGAAATCAGCAAAAAAATTATGAAAAACTCAAAGATTGGAATTCTTAATTGATCTGCTTTTTCCCATATATCCCATCTATTATTAAATAATTAAAAAAGCTCCAATTCGTTTGATCAAATGATATGACTAAATGAGCAGGTAAAAAAGTTATTACCCAGTTATTCACTAAAGAAAGATAAATTTTTATTAAATTTAAATTAAGATCCAAAAAATATCAAATTTTTAATTATTCTACCGTTTTAAAGAAAGCACTTGGTTCAGGTATGGATCCAGTATCTGCTAATAACAGAATAAAAAAAAAGGAACTTTTTATTTATTATCTATTAATCTATTATTTTATTTATAAGTCGTATATTTATATTAGTTTAGTAATTTTATATTTATATTTAAATTAGGAATAGGCACTCCGCTCTGAAATTGATCAATTTTATTTTCTATGAAAATAAATTGAAATCATTTTCAATTTTATAAGGAGATGGGTAAAGATTTTTGTTTATTTTTTATAAAATATGTTATAAAAATAACAGACCAAAATCAAATATGAGTTGGAAACTTTTTTGTTCTTTTTGAATGGCAATCAACTTATTTTTAGTGATAATAGATACCGTAAACACAGATCCAGATGGGGCTATAAAATAAATAAACAATCAATACTAGCTCTTTCTTGATTTGAAGATTGTATTTGTATGTAATAGAGATACGAAAAAAAAAAAGCATAACATAAAATAAACTAGAATAAGAAAAGATTATTATCAAAAGAAATTTGCTTTTCTAGTACAAAGACTACATGTGATATGCAAAAAACAAAATCAATAATCAATAATATATTTTTTGCTTGTTAGGTAAGAAACTATTTTGTTATGAAACATTTTTCTCTTTTATCTATATAACTATATAATAAGTTAAGTAAAATACAGATAATAAATAATGAAGAAGGATCGATCCCTTTTGAACAATACATGTCTTTCACATCCAATGATAAAAATGACTAACTCTTTATTTTTGAATGGCAGTTCCAAAAAAACGTACTTCTATGTCAAAAAAACGTATTCGTAAAAGTATTTGGAAGAAAAAAGGATATTTGGCAGCGCTAAAGGCTTTTTCTTTAGCTAAATCAGTATCCACAGGACATTCAAAAAGTTTTTTTGTGCGACAAACAAGGGATAAGGCCTTGGACTAATCTGAATTGACACAGTCAAAATAATAAAATTAAAACTTTCATTTATTTTATAAGACGAGTGGGTCGCATTAAATTAATTTTTGTTTTGTTTAAAATTCTTCAATTCAATATGAGCTAGAACTAACTGTTGTGGTATGTAGAAGAAGATTTTCTCTGTCTATTATAACTATACTGGCTTTAACTATTATTAACTATTATTATTTTTCTATTTTTTCATTTAAATGAAAAAATAGAAAAATAATATACGAGGTTTCGTTTTCTTTTTTCATTATACTAAAATTTCGCGAAATGGCAATTTTGACTTATGACACTAACTTTTTACAAAAAGTTCATTTATTTTAAAATATATATATTTTTTGTGAAAATGAAAAGTAAATTACAATAGAGATTGCAACTCTTTTTTGTTATATGTCTAGTACAATACCTAATTGATTTGTTTGGGTAAATCCTCCCATAAATGTTATACACAACAAGGAATAAATTAATAATAAAATTTAATGATACCGATACCGAGTTAGATAATATAAAAAAAAAAAAAATAAATGAAAATTTAAACAAATACAAATAAAATAATAAATTTCAATTTTAAAATATTACATTAAATCTTGAGTCTCGACGATTCAAGATGAATGAGCTATTATTATTTCAAGCAAGCCGCCATGGTGAAATCGGTAGACACGCTGCTCTTAGGAAGCAGTGCTAGAGCATCTCGGTTCGAGTCCGAGTGGCGGCATCTCTAAAAATAGCATTATATATCCTATACATTATATATCCTATATAGTATTTTAATTCTGTATTGTATGTAATTGGACTCCTTCTTTTATGATATTTGTAACTTTAGAACATATATTAAATCATATCTCTTTTTCGATCATTTCAATTGTAATTACAATTCATTTGATGACCTTTTTAGTCCGCAAAAAGGTGGGATTATATGATTCGTCGGAAAAGGGGATGATAGCTACTTTTTTGTCGATAACAGGATTATTAGTTATTCGTTGGATTTATTCGGGACATTTCCCATTAAGTAATTTATATGAATCATTAATGTTCCTTTCATGGAGTTTCGCTATAATTCATATGATTCCTAAAATATGGAATCATAAAAATAAAAACGATTTAAGCGCAATAACCACGCCAAGTGCTATTTTTACTCAAGGCTTTGCCACTTCGGGTCTTTCAACGGAAATGCATCAATCCACAATATTAGTACCTGCTCTACGGTCCCATTGGTTAATGATGCATGTAAGTATGATGTTATTGAGTTACGCAGCTCTCTTAGTTGGATCCTTATTTGCAATTGCTCTTCTAGTCATTACATTTCGAAAAAATATCGAAAGTTTTGGTAAAAACAAAAATTTTTTAATTAGGTCATTTTTCTTTAGTGAGATCGAATGTGTGAATGAAAACAGAAATGTTTTACAAAATACTTCTTTTTCTTCTTTAAATTTTAAAAATTATTACAAATATCAATTGATACAAAGATTGGATTATTGGAGTTCTCGTGTCATTAGTCTAGGGTTTACTTTTTTAACTATGGGTATTCTCTCAGGAGCAGTATGGGCTAATGAGGCATGGGGGTCCTATTGGAATTGGGACCCAAAAGAAACTTGGGCATTTATTACTTGGACCATATACGCGATTTATTTACATACTAGAACAACCAAAAGTTGGCAAGGTGCGAATTCGGCAATTGCGGCTTCTATAGGATTTCTGATAATTTGGATATGCTATTTTGGGGTTAATTTATTAGGAATAGGGCTGCATAGTTATGGTTCATTCATATTAACTTAGATACTAATTTAATTTAGTATCTAATTGAATAAACTTTTAGTATCTAATTGAATAAACTTATTGAAAAAGAAATCGTCCCACAGATAAAGAAAGTTTGTGAAAGTTTGTGTAAGTTTTTTTGAGAACCGTTTCACTCAAAAAGTGAAACGGTTCTCAAAAAACTTGAGATGTAATGTATACCATTACAATTCCAACTCACTTCACATAAAGACTTTCTGTTTTATTCATGAAGACTACCTATCATAATAATTAGATAGAATAGCTTGTACCTTGTCAACTGATAATGAAATAACCAAATCCGGATACAGACCAATCGCTATTACGGGTAAAAAGATACAAATCGAAATAAATAGTTCCCGTGGTCCAGAATCCACAAAAAAAGAGTTTGGAAGATTGAATAACTTGTATCCATAGAACATCTGGCGTGACATAGATAATGAATAAATAGGAGTTAATATCATTCCAATTGCCATTACAAAAGTAATTAGTATTTTTGGTATTAAAAGGTATTTCGGACTGGTAATTATTCCAAAAAATACTACCGATTCCGCAACAAAACCACTCATTCCAGGCAATGCAAGAGAAGCCATTGAGAAACTGCTGAACATAGTAAAGATTTTTGGCATTGGAATAGATATCCCTCCCATTTCGTCAAGATAAACAAGACGTATTCTATCACAGCTTGTTCCCCCTAAGAAAAAAAGGGCAGCACCGATAAATCCATGAGAGAGTAATTGTAAAATAGCTCCATTAAGTCCTGTGTTGGTTATCGAACCAATTCCTATAATTGTGAAACCCATGTGAGAAATGGAAGAATAGGCTATTCTCTTTTTTAAATTGCGTTGACCGAGAGAGGTTGAAGCGGCATAAATTATTTGTATCGTTCCCACTATTACCAACCATGGGGAAAATATGGAATGAGCGTGGGATAGAAATTCCATATTGATCCGAATCAATCCATATGCTCCCATTTTTAATAAGATTCCGGCTAGAAGCATACATGTACTGTAATGTGCTTCCCCATGGGTATCTGGTAACCATGTATGTAGGGGTATAATCGGTGATTTGACAGCATAAGCAATAAGGAAGCCAAAATAGAATATTATTTCCAATGCTACGGGATACGATTGATTAGCTAATGTTTCAAAATTTAATGTTGGTTCATTGGAACCATATAAACCCATACCTAGAACTCCTATTAAAAGAAAAATGGAACCCCCCGCAGTGTATAAAATAAACTTTGTAGCCGAGTACAGACGTTTTTTCCCACCCCACATCGATAAAAGTAAATAAACGGGAATTAATTCTAACTCCCACATGATGAAAAAAAGTAAAAGGTCTCGAGAAGAAAATGATCCTATTTGACCGCTGTACATTGCTAACATCAGAAAATAAAACAATCGAGAATCTTGAGTAACTGGCCAAGCCGCTAAAGTAGCTAAAGTAGTGATAAATCCTGTCAATAAAATAGGTCCTATCGAAAGTCCATCGATTCCCAGTCTCCAGTGAAAATCAAAAATATTTATCCATTTTAAATCTTCTTCTAATTGGATTAACGGATCGTCCAATTGAAAATGATAACAGAATGCATAGGTCGTTATAAGAAGTTCCAATAAACATATACCTACGGTATACCAACGAACTACCTTATTTCCCCTATGCGGGAGAATAAAAATGGAAGAGCCCGCGAATATAGGAAAAACAACAATTATTGTTAACCAAGGAAAATAACTCGTGGTAAAGACAAGATACGCTTTGACCAGAAAAACCCGTACTCAATATCAATAATTTTTTTTTTTTTTTTTTTTTTATTTTATTCTGAGCACGGGTTTTTGTCAGTAAAGAGGAATCAAATGATTCAAGTGGATTTTTTTATAACGTATCAATAAGCTAGGGCCATACTGCGAGTTGTCTCATGCCATAAATAAACACGGACACTCAAAAAATCTGTTGGACAGGCGGATTCACATCTCTTACAACCTACACAGTCCTCGGTTCTTGGAGCGGAGGCAATTTGCTTAGCTTTACATCCCTGCCAAGGTATCATTTCCAAAACATCCGTAGGGCAGGCCCGTACACATTGAGTACACCCTATACATGTATCATAAATCTTTACTGAATGTGACATTGGATCTATAAGCTTCAGTTTTGAACATAAAATTTTTCGATCTGGTAAAATCAATAATAAAAAAATCCATATATTGTAGACACCAGACGAATCAGTGGTTTACCAGAATTTTTTTAGAATCTATATATTTCTATATTTCTGGATCTGTTCATGAGAAGAGAGCCAAGAGACTTTGATTTCTATTTCACCAAACATAGTGGTATGAATTATCCATATTACATGCTAATACTAACTAATACTAATAAAATAAAACTATAAAAACCGACGAGTACGAGTATAAAAATAAATAAAATAAATACAGATAATAAATAAAATAAATACAGATAACAGATAGGATAAGAAATCTTGTTATTCTTGCTGGTATTCGATACATATAGAATAGAATAAAAATTCATTGATGATTACATATAATTCAATTAAGATATTGTAGGAAAGTGTAATTCCTTGTATTCTCTAACAAGATTTCTTATCCTATCTGTTATCTGTATTTATTTTATTTATTATTTTTATTTATTTTATTATTTTTATTTTCATTTCAAATTAAGTTAAGTTAGTATATATATTATTTACTATTCATATTTTCAGTTTTATTTAATTTCTTATTATATATTATATCATACTTAGTTATATTATATCATACTTAGTAATATTACACATACATATTATATAATTATACATGAAAAATATATGGTTTGTTTTTATAGATGTATTTTTTATCTCGGCATATGTAATTTTTTTTATTTTATTCTATATTATGATTATGAGTATAGTATAAAATTTTATATGAAATGAATGTGATTATTTATTACAATTTCATTATATCATTAGGACTATTTATTCAACAAATTTGATTGATTAATACGCGTTGATTTTCTGTTACGATAGATCGACGAAACAATAGCTAGACCAATAGCGGCTTCAGCCGCTGCAATAGCTATAACAAAGATCGAAAAAATATCTCCCTTTAATTGTCGATTATCAAATAAATCAGAAAATGTAACAAGATTAATATTAACCGAATTTAGTATAAGCTCAAGACACATAAGTGCTCTAACCATGCTTCGACTTGTGATCAATCCATAAATACCGATAGAAAACAAATATGCACTCAAAAAAAGTACATGCTCAAACACCATTGACTAACTCCTTATCAATCTCAATTGATTTCACTAAACAATTCAATTGCTTTAAGTTTTTATAAACTAAAATAAGAATTTCATAAAGTCATAATTCCTGGGCAAAATCCAGGACAAAAGAAAGCATTCAAGATAGAAAAGATATAAAAGGGTTAGAATCAAATACCTTTGAATACCTTTGTATAAATTATATTATATATAAATTATATTATTACTACTTATTAATGACTAATTCTTTTTATTGACGAGCCATAGTAATTGCACCTATCAAGGCAACTAAAAGAATTATAGAAATGAGTTCAAACGGAAGAAAAAAATCTGTTGATAAATGAATCCCAATTTGTTGAACATTACTTATAAGGTCTTGCTCTATAATGTGGTTTGATTTTGTAGTCCAAATAATCCCATACCATGATGTATCTGAGATAGTAGTAATTATTAAAAAAAGAATACTTGTACAAACCAGCGAAGTAACCCCATCTCCCACAGTCCAAAGATAGAAATCATTGGAATATTCTGACCCCTTCATAAACATCACAGCAAATATAATTAAGACATTTATAGCTCCTACATAAATAAGGAGCTGTGCAGCAGCTACAAAATAGGAGTTCAAGAGAATATAGAATAAGGATATACAAACAAGAACCAATCCCAAGGAAAAGGCAGAATAAATTGGATTGGTAAATAAGACTACGCCTAGACTCCCTAATATAAGAGCTGATCCCAGAAATACTACAAGAATATCATGCGTTGTCCCAGTTAAATCCATTATGTATAATGTATAAAAAATGTATAAAAATAGATAAGTTGAAATTTTTATGACCCTTTTGAATTTGAATAATCCAGGAAAAAAGTTACCCTATTTGGTTTTTCTTGTATAGGCTATATCCCTAATTGAATTAGATTCCGTATCCGATTATCCGATTCCGTCTCCGATAACGTATATAATATATATTATAATATATATAATGTATTATGTATTATATATTATTATGCATATTATATATTTAAATTAAATAAAAAATTAAATTAAATTAAATAAATATATATAAAATATATCAAAAAAGGGATCTGATCTTACTAATCTTACTAATTGGTAACTGTCCTTGAATGAGGAGGTTTATTCTTTTCTTTGTTGATTTGAGTTGAATTCATAACTGTTTGAATTGTGTAATCTCCTATTATTGATATTGGTAACCGACCCAATGCAATTTGGTTATAATTCAATTCGTGGCGATCATAAGACGAAAGTTCATATTCTTCAGTCATTGATAAACAGTTTGTCGGACAATACTCGACACAGTTACCACAAAATATACAAACCCCAAAATCAATACTATAATTAAGCAATTGTTTCTTTTTAATATCTGCTTCCAATCTCCAATCCACAACGGGTAGATCTATAGGGCATACACGAACACATACCTCACAAGCAATACATTTATCGAATTCAAAATGGATTCGACCCCGGAAACGCTCTGATGTGATTGATTTTTCATAAGGATATTGAATAGTTACGGGCAAACGATTTGCATGAGATAAGGTAATAATAAAACCTTGACCAATATACCTTGCAGCTCGTACTGTTTGTTGACCATAATTCATGAATCCAGTCACCATAGGAAACATATCGTATATATCAATGAAATAAAGAAATTAATATTTCTTTCTCTTGTTTGATTGAGAGAGGTTATGAATCTAGAATAGCGTTAATGTATTCTGTTATTTATAGTGAAACAAGTTGGAAAGAAGTTGTCAATAATAGATTACCTAGAGAAATAGGTAAAAGAAATTTCCATCCAAGATTTAATAGTTGGTCCATTCTCATCCTAGGCAAAGTCCATCTTGTTGCGATAGAAATAAACAGGAACAAATAGGCTTTAGCTAATGTAATGAAGATACCAATTGTCATTCCAAGAATCCCTCCTATTTTATTTATTCCGAAAAATGCAGGAAGAAATATGTATGGGAGAGATAAATTCCACCCCCCTAAGTAAAGAACTGTTACAAATAATGAAGAAACTAATAAATTTAGATAAGAGGCGACGTAAAACAAACCGTATTTGATACCCGAATATTCGGTTTGATAACCTGCTACCAATTCCTCCTCTGCTTCTGGTAAATCAAAAGGTAATCTCTCACATTCTGCTAGAGAAGAAATTAAAAAAACTATAAATCCTATAGGCTGACGCCACAGATTCCACCCCCAAAAACCGTATTTTGACTGTGCCTCAACTATATCAACTGTACTTGAACTATTAGATAATTATAGTCGGCGATAACATCATAGTTTCCGTCGCTATTCCAGAACCGTACATGAAACCTCAGTTTCATACGGCTCCTCTACGGCCACAAATAAATATAAGGACTAGTCCGGTATTAACATTAATTATCTATTTGGGAAAAATAGAATAAAGATAGCTAGAAAAAAGCGCTTTTGAATTAATCTCATTCTCTTAAAAAAAAAAATAAATTTTCTTTGTTCAGTAATAATTTATTACTTCAATAATAAAATACTCATTTTTGTAAATAGACAGTTCGACCCATCTTTTTTTATTAGATTACGAAAAAGAAAGAATTAGCCGCTAATTCATGAATTTTTGTAAGAATTTCATATGCATGGATACGGTAAATAAAGAATAACTAAAGATATTTTTTTTTTATTCAGTTATTTTCCCATTTCATATATTGATATTGCATTCTATTTCTTTTGTTCCTGTTCTTGTTTCTCAGAATAACGGGGGTACTCTTAAAAAAGAGGATTAATTCGTTCTTGATAGTAATTTCTTTAATCAGTGAATAGGAGTATACTCTAGATCGGAATCTTATAAGGAAGTACTACTTTATCATTTCTACTAACTTAAAGCCCTTATTTTGATTCATTTTATGCGTAAATGCCTCTTTTGAGACTTTACATTATCTCTATTACTAATCTTTTGTGTATCTTGGTGTTCCTACTTGTCTACTCATTTTTGATTGATCTCCCATATGGTAATACGTACAAGACTCTAGTTGAAACTCCATACAGTTGATCCTTTGTACCCGCTTCAAGACATGAGGACTAATCAAACAATTTCAATCTTGGGGGTAAACAGTTTACACTGCTTATGTTTACTTCCACTTTACTCTTGTACATAGGGAATGAGAATGAATTTTCTTACTGCGAATTTATAAGCTGTTTTGTTTCACTCATATGACTATCTAGTTTAACCCATGGACCTAAATCTGAATGATGAATAAAAAAATAACTATATAACTATATCTATTCAACACATTTAATCCATTTCCTAAAAATAAAGAAAAGTTCATGTTCTAACGAATCACACGTAGAGATATTGCTAACACACATAGGGTTAATGGTATTTCATAACTAATAGATTGAGCAGCAGCTCGTAAACCACCTGAAAAAGAATATTTATTATTCGACCCATATCCTGACATAAGAAGTCCAATAGGAGCAATACTTGAAATGGCGATCCATAAGAAAACACCTACACTGAGATCGGCTAGAACAAGGCGATACCCAAAAGGAATTACTAAATAACTTAGTAAAATAGAGATGACCGCGATTGCTGGCCCGGCACTGAACAAACGACTATCCCCTCTAGAGGGTAGGAGATCCTCTTTAAAAAGTAGCTTGGTGCCGTCCGCTAAAGCTTGAAGAATTCCTAATGGACCGGCATATTCAGGTCCAATACGTTGTTGTATCCCTGCGGATATTTCTCTTTCTAACCACACAATTACTAGTACACCTATTATGATTCCAAATATCAGGATGAAAATCGGGACAAAGAGCCATATAAGTTCATAACCCTCTTTTAAGAATTCCGATCCAGAAAAAGAATTGATAGTTTGTACTTCTGTTATATCAATTATCATTTCAACGATCAACTTCTCCCATAATAATATCTATACTACCTAGTATCGTCATGATATCAGCCAATTTCATTCTTTTAACTAGCTGAGGCAAAATTTGCAAATTGATGAAACCTGGCGGACGAATTTTCCATCTCCAAGGGAAAACACTCTGATCTCCTATAATAAAAATGCCCAATTCCCCCTTTGGGGCTTCTACTCTGACGTAAAGTTCTTGTTTTGACAATTCAAAATTGGGCGAAGGTTTTTTACTAATAAATCTATATTCGAAATCATTCCATTCGGAATCTTTTGCTCTATCAAAGCGTCGGACTTCTAAATTTTCATAAGGTCCCCCCGGAATTCCTTCTAGAGCCTGTTGAATAATTTTTATGGATTCTGCCATTTCACCGATTCGTACTAAATAACGAGCTAATGAGTCTCCTTCTTTTTGCCATTGGATTTCCCAATCGAATTCATTGTAACACTCATATTGATCAACTTTACGAAGATCCCATTGGATTCCGGAAGCTCGTAACATTGGGCCCGATAAGCCCCAATTTATTGCTTCCTCTCCCCCAATAATGCCTACTCCTTCAACTCGTTCCAAAAAAATGGGATTTTGTGTAATAAGTTTTTGATATTCGTCAATTCCTGTTAAAAAATAATCGCAAAAATCCAAACACTTATCTATCCAGCCATGAGGTAAATCAGCAGCTACTCCTCCGATACGAAAATAATTATGCATCATTCGCATACCTGTGGCAGCCTCAAATAGATCATATATCAATTCCCTTTCTCTGAAAATATAGAAAAAGGGGGTCTGTGCACCAATATCTGCCATAAAAGGGCCAAGCCATAACAAATGAGAAGCTATACGACTCAGTTCTAGCATAATTACTCTGATGTAGCTGGCTCTTTGAGGTACTTGAATATTTCCCAATTGTTCTGGTGCATTTACTGTTATTGCTTCGGTGAACATAGTAGCCAGATAATCCCAACGCGTTACATAAGGCAAATATTGTACAATTGTTCGGTTTTCCGCAATTTTTTCCATTCCTCTGTGTAAATAACCTAGTATGGGTTCACAGTCAATAACATCTTCACCATCGAGAGTAACAATCAGTCGAAGAACACCATGCATTGATGGGTGGTGAGGACCCATATTGACTATCATAAGATCTTTTTTTGTAGCCGGTACAGTCATATCTTTTTCCTCAATTCATTATTCTATGAATTTTTCAAAATGAGGTTCGGTCAAAATAAAATCAAACAAAATATAAAAATCTAAAAAAAAAAAAATGGTTTAAACGAATCTTTGAATTAACGAGTTTTTGGCTCTCGAATATCCAACTGACCAATTAATTTCTTATAACGTACTCTATTTTTCTTTGACAAATACGTCAACAGCCGTTGACGTTTTCCCAGAATTATTTGTAAACCCCTCTGGGATAAAAAATCCTTTTTATGCAATTCCAAATGTGAAGTAAGTCTTCGTATCTTATTGGTGAAACTGAATACTTGAAATTCGGCGGACCCCTTGTTTTCTTCTTTTTCTTCTTGTTCTTGTGAAATAATTGAGATAAATGAATTTTTGACCATAAAAGAATTTTCTATTTTTTTTTTTACTGATCAGAAAAAATAATGAGAGTTTACTCTTACTCTTGTATATACAAGTGTATATACGATTTTTTTCTATCCAATTTTTTTCTATCCAAATAAAATTTTAATTTTTTATTTATTAATTTGAAATTTTATTTGGATAGAAAGGTTTAATATATTTCTGCATTCCAAATCCGCATTCCAAAAAGGGAATGATTTCTTTGTATTGTACCTAAGAAGATTTCGCCGATTTATTTCTGGATTTAGTTGACAAGCCATAAAATTTTGTATCATGTATCATAATATAACACAACATATGTGTATATCTTTCGGCCTTTGTATATCAAACGCCTCACCCACACACTACACATTTTTATATATAATATATTTATAATGTTCGAATTCACTAAAACTGTTGTATTACTATCTGCATAGACCTGTACTGTTAAGACATTCATAGATAAAGCAATAGCTAGTGCAAGTGGCTTTATCACCGTTTTTTGAGAGAGAACTTGAAACATACATCTTCACCAAAAGATAAAAATTCATCATCTGCCTAAATAGGCAATAAAATAATTAAGGATTTAAATAAAAATAATAAAATCAAATAGTATAATTAAATAGTATAAAATATACTATCAATAAATTCTGAAGTGTATTGTGGATACATCTGTATTCTTGACATACTGAAACGACTACCATTATTGGCATCAAACCAATACCGATTCATACAAGCTAAATCCTCTAATCGATAATTGGGCCAAAGAAATAATTTTAATTTAATTAATTTGTTTTTATTTGCATTTGTGTTAAAATGCTTGTCCTTTTTCAAAAATTGTCCACAGTTTCTTATGCCGTTTTCATTGAAAAATAATAGATTTCTATCTACGTCTACAGCATTCCCCTTCCAGGAATTGAAACAAATTAGAATTCTCAACTCTCTACGACGTCTAGTAGATAGAATATTTTCAGGAACAAATAAATCATAATTTTTTTTATCTTCACTCACAAACATAGTGCTATGTTGTGAAATAGATTTATCAAAAGGACTCTTATCAAATTCTTTTATATATTTTTTATTAGTTTTAGCTTGTTGTTTACTCTTATTGATCAATGAAATACCTATGGTTTGATATATAAAAAATTCTTCATCCCATTTTTTAGAGAAACGAACCGGTTCAATAATAAATATTCTTCTTTTTATCAATTCTGTAAGAGATAGATTTTTTTTAATCAACATTACGTCTAGGCGCATTTCTCCTCTTTGAATTGAGGATATAGTAATTTCCCTTATATTTGTCAGTCTAAGTAATAAACAATATACCTTTATATTGTTGAGCAGTCTTTGATTCAAAGAATCACCCCATCTTAATTGAAAAAGAAAATATTTTTTCAGGAATAAATCTAGTTCTGCTTTCTTCTTACTCTTGAATTGTTTTTTCTTTCCACGTTTTTTAATGGTTGATTCTGTGTCATTTTTTTTAACATCTTCTTTTTTCTTTTGTTTTTGTATATCTTGTTGTGTATCTGATCCAAGATCTCTTTGATTTAGTTTTTGTTTTTGTTGGTTCTGATTTTCTAAATATCCTTCTTTATTAGATCGTAGATTAAGATCCTTTTTTTTATTTCCGTCGATGTTCTTATTTTGACTAATATTCTTATCTCTATGAATATTTAAAAGAAGAAATTGGATTGGTATAATCCACGGTTTAAGCTTATATGCATCATAAAGTAGTCCAAATTTTGGGAAGAACCAAGATTCCAGATTTGATATAGGACGATATAGCCTTTCTTTATTCATTCCCATCCAAATCCAATCAAAAAGTTTTTTTCTTTTATTGAATGGTTTTGTTTTTTGATGAATCGTGAGAGGATAAATATTTTTATTATAAATTTTTTGATAATTATTAGTTTCAGCTTTAGTATTTTTATTAATCTTGGTACCAACATGCATATTAGTCCAAGCATCCATATATAAACTTTTTCTAAAACAAAACCGGAGAATTCTACAATCAAAGTATTTTCTATCTAGATATTTTTCTCCATATGGACTAGATTCTTCTCCTAGAGAATCACTAATATTTATATCTACTAGTACATAAAATGATTCGGGTTTCTGTGTTTTCTGTGTATTGAAATTAGATGGGATTCTTTTGTCTCTGTTTATTTGTGATGGCGATGCATAAATATATGAGTCCCCTCCACTCTCATAATTCAAATATTTATGTGCTAGAAGATCATATTTGTAATTTTTTTTTAATTTTTCTTTTTGTCCTGTCCATGAGTCTATTCCGTAATAATTTTGTTCCACGTAATTAATTAATTGTAATTGGTTTTTTTTATATGAATCCAATATTCTTGAGTTTTTTTTTTGAGTTGTACAGCGTTGATTGACTCTATTTCTCCATTTTTGTGGTACTAATGGAGACCATTGAGATTGAGATAAATTGTATTGATAATGATTCTTTAACCAGTTTTTCCATTTATTCATTCCAGACTTATAAAATTTCTTATGTTTTGAGGTGGAATCAAATAGTCCTCGTGTCCTACAAAAATCTTGGATTCTATCTTTAAGAAAGAGACAGATTCCGTTATATTGAAGTACGGATTTCAAGTAATATTTGTTATTAACTTGAATTTGTGATAATGTATAAAATATATATGCTTGTGACAAAGAGGATAAGTCATAATAAAGGTTTGCATTTTTATTATTATAAAGCGACTTTTTCATTGTCGAAATAAAGTGAATTGTATTTTTATTTGTTTGATCAATCCCTTTTTTATTTGTTTCATCAAAGAATTTATTGATCATTTTTTTTGTTGATTCAAGGAAAAGTTGTGCATTGGTCCTAAGAATGTTAATGGCACATAGAAGGATATCGCTGTATTTTTTTTCAATGAAATATTTGAGAAAGTAGTCTAATTTACGTATTAATCGGGTACTCTTTCTTTTGAATATTTGCCAAATATGTTTTTGCAATTCTGAATTTTTATCAGCGGAATTTGTCTTGTTAGAGCTAATACTTATATCTGGAGTTATAATTATTTTTTTCTTGTCTTTTGTGATTTGTTCTATTTGATTCCTGATTGTGGTTGTCCTATCAGCAAGATCTTTTATTTTTTTTTCTATAAGTGAACGTTTTGTCCAATCCGTGGATCGAATTCGAATGGTCGATTCGTCGGTAATCTTATTACTGATTATAGAATCTTTTCTATTTTCGTCCGATTCACCTATTTTTACTTTTCCGAATCCAAATAAAAAAATGGGGTTTATTTTTTCAAGTTCTTTCATTATTCGTTTTATAACTAGAACTATTTTGTTAACCCATCTTGTTTTTTCTTTTGAAATCCTTAAAAACAATTTTCTCGTTTTTTTTAAAACTTTTAGAACTAGAGAAAGATAAAATGTTTTTTCCACTTTTATAATTTTTTTTTTTAACTCTTTTAAAATAGGTTCAAAAAAAGAAGGTTGTTTTCGAGGAGAACCGAAGGGGAGTTCCGCTTCTCTTCCCCAGACTGTTAAAAAACAAAAATTGTCCCCTTTTCCCCCTTTTTTCATTGTATCTCTATGATGGGATCGTACCTTAGTTTGCCAAGGTTTCAGACGGAAAGGAAATAGAATTTTTATTTGAATACCATCCGTTAACCAATCTTTTGGAAATTCTGTTTCTGATAATTGAATACCATTATAGGTACATTTAACATGCATTTCTCTATTCCAATCTTTCAAATCCTCGTACCATTCGGGGAATTGGAATAATAACATACGGCCGACATTTTTAGCTATTATCAATGAGGGCAATACAATGTATTTTCGAAGAATCGATTGGGTTACTAACATTGAACCTCTTATTGCTTGAGCAATAATAAAGCTATCCCAAGTTTCTGATATTGTTATACGTTCATTTTCCTCCCTTTTTTCACTGTTTTTTTTCTCTCTTTCTTTTGCCTCTTCCTCCTCAGACTCAGAATCAAAAATTTCAAATTCAGATTCTCTACCCATCCAATCCCTAAAAAAGAGATTCATCATTTCGGAAATGTCAAAAGAGAGAAAAAAAGTTTTGTCTATTTGATCCAAAAAAAGTGGCGAATGCACATTTGGTTGAAACATTTCCGAAGTAACTGTTTTACGTCTTTGAGCCCGCATGGATCCTTTGATTAGATCCCGACGAAAATCCGATTGTTGTGAGTAACGTATCAAAGACACCTCTTCCGCTGGCGCTGGATCAATATCACTAGTATTACTAATACTATTGGCAGTTTCGTCCTTATCAGTATAAATTACAACACGTTTGGCTTTTCTTGAACAAATTTCATAATCTTCCGTTGATTCTTCTTCATTTTCTTCCTCTTCCTCTTCCTCTTCCTCTTCCTCTTCTTCTTCTAAATCGTCGGTGGTCAATTTGTATGACCATCGAGAAACCTCCTTTCTTATTTCTTCTATTTCAGGAAAAAAAAATTGATTATTTTTATTTATAATTGTTTGATCATTTTGATCGGTTGTAACTACATCGAATATCAATTGAAAACATTTTGCTTGCTTTTCTGAATCAATTCTTTTTTCTTCTGCCAATAAAGACAGGTTTTTCAAATTAAGACTGGGTGGGGATTCAAATGGGACTTCGCCGTTTGAGGTTAAGGAATGACCAATATTTGTCGATAAAAATTCTCCATCAAAGAGATTCTTTTGATATTCAAATTCTTTTTTTTTGGAATCATTAGAAAGTAGACCGTGAATTTTATTTATCCAGACTATTTCTATGGGCTTCTCCGCATCTGTAGAAGTTATTGCATCTGTATCTGTAGAAGTTATTAAATCATTCCTGATTGAACCTGAATATAATTTTGTGATTTTTCCGCGATATGGTCCGTTTAAAAAAGGATCGTACATTTTAGGCAAGCATTCCTTTTCATTTTCATCATTGCATAATATGGTTCTTTTCTCGAGCACGTCTAGAACAAGGGATCTTGTTTTTTTTTCTAGAGTTTTTATTCGATTTATTAATTCATTGCTCAAGGTGTTCTTTTTTTGTTCATTAGTATAAACCCAATAATTATCCTCGTGGGATAGTTTTTTGGTCGTGTACAAAGATATCTTTCGTTCTATCATTTCTGAAAAAGTCGATAAACTCGGCGGATATGTAAAAGATATTCTTTGTTTTCTATCACTTGGGCATGTATAAAAAAAATATTGTGACATTTCATTCCGTACAGCATTTTCAAATCGATCATTTTTTATATATCGAGATGGGTGATTCCATCGTTTACAGTCGAAAAGAAAAGTGACAAGCGGTTTTTCAACCCCAAAAAGGCTTTTGTCTTCTTTACTTTCTAACTCCAAAAGTTCTTGTTCTCGATACCTATTAAGATAAGAGTCCTCGTAAACCGGGCTAGCCTTAGTCTTATAGTACGTCTCTTTAAGGTTAAAGTGGAATTCATTCTTTGTTTTTGTTTTTTCTTTTCCACTCGAGGGGAATTCATTCTTTGTTTTTGTTTTTTCTTTTCCACTCGAGGGGATTTTGTGCATTTCATTTATTTTGTACGGATCCTTTTTTTCTTCGGCGGATCCCTCTTCGTCCTCTTTAGTTTCTTTTCGGGCCGAAGTTTTTTCTATGTCGCTTTCTTCCTCATTTTCCCCGTGTTCCCCCGTTACAGGGGTTTCCTTGAATTTTTTAGTAATAATAGGGAAAGGCATTCTGCCTAAATAGTATAAACAAGTGATAAATAAGAGAATATTAAAGATTCGAGCCAGAGAATTTATCGATTCTAAAAGAGGGTACTTATTAGATTGAATGGAATGATTTTGCCGTATCCATAATACAACAAATTCAACCCACTTAATAAAAAAAATGTGACCAATTAACCAACCAATAAAACTACTCGTTACAAATAACATCTTGTTGTTGCATCGAAACATATAAATGTTGACTAATCTGGCTAGTGTTGAACTTGGTAAAAAAAAATGGTTGAATAGTTGAAAAATCAAATTATTCAAGAATGTACATTGAATGTTGAAATTACGTATTGAATTTCTAGTAGTGGATCCGTAATCTAAAAAGTTATTTTTATTGCTCCAGAAGAAATGAAATAAAAGATATGGTAGAACTAGGACAGTTATTGTATGAGGTTTGCCCAATGCTAAATGCAGAGGCGCATAATAGATTGATATAAACATCATAAGCTGTCCCATAATAAAACCGGTTGTTGCTGATATCTGTTTTTCGGTTCCTTCTTCCATAACCCAAGCTCGAAGAAGGAAGAGATAAGAGGGCCCTATGGAGAACGTGGTCATAAATCCATAATAAAGTCCAACTATAGCAACGGAATTAATTATATTCATGCATAAGGATAATGGATTATCTAATAGAAATAATTTCAAAATCATCACAAACCTCCTCCTTTTCTTTTGTATTGCTTTTTAATGATATTTTATAATATAATGTATAATGAAATAGAGCCGTTTTGAGGTTCCCTATGACTTGGGCAGGGAACGGAGCCACTACGAAGAAGTTCCGGGAGTTACGAAGGAAGCTTCGGACTCATATTGTTCGTGGGTTGAGAACGGTAGTTGAACTTTATGAGATCGAATCACCCGTTGTTCCTCAGTAGCTCAGTGGTAGAGCGGTCGGCTGTTAACTGATTGGTCGTAGGTTCGAATCCTACTTGGGGAGATTTGATTCATTTTTTAATTTAATAAAAAATGAAGAATTGAATGAAAGGGCTCGTTTTGACCGTTAGGAGTAGGTAACCCGTTCCCTTTCTTTGTTTCTATTGCATTCTATCTCATCGTATCACATTCTGTTCTGCCATATTTGAGAATCACCGTCAATACCTGGCGTAGATCCGGGATAATCCCTTGTAAAAAGCCCCGGGGCTATTTACAATTAGCCAATTAATCATTCTCAAATGATGTACTAGCAGTGCATCAAAGATGCAGTCATCAATTCTCCCGATCGGCCACAATTACCGCGAGCAAACAATAATGAGGAACGCATTTTTGCTATGCTACTAATACTTGTACTAGTTCTGCTATTCTGCCCAAGCGAAGAGTTACGGGGAGTAAAACTTAAATATGCTGATTCGGGCCAGGCGTACTATATGTAATTATATTTAAATTCACGATAAAGAAAAAGTAAGGCCATTCCATTTTGACAAAAAACCCATACCCAAGTTCCATAGCTTTGCGTCCGCTATCCCGATCATGATTTTCCTACCCCCATAGGTAAAGGAAAGGTCCTTCCCTTTTGGGCCGGTTGTGGGCGAGGAGGGATTCGAACCCCCGACACCGTGGTTCGTAGCCACGTGCTCTAATCCTCTGAGCTACAGGCCCCACCCCGTCTCCACCGGATCTGTTCCCAGGAGTACCCTCAAAAAGGAACCTTTTCTCTCCTCAGCCATTTCATTTCGGGTTAAGAAGATGTGAAAGCGCTTTTCTCTCTATAAGAACAGTGCGTTCCGAGGTGTGAAGTGGGAGAGAAGAGATGTCATAATTGGGGTTTTGAATAAGACGACCTTTGCATTTTTAATTTTTTTTTTTCATATTTTATAAAATAAGAGGTGTTAAGCTTTTTATTATTCTGGCGTCGAGCTATTTTTCCGCAGGACCTCCCCTACAGTATCGTCACCGCAGTAGAGTTTAACCACCAAGTTCGGGATGGATTGGTGTGGTTCCTCTACGCCTAGGACACCAGAATATCGAACCATGAACGAAGAAAAAAGACATGAGAGAAAAGCATATTCATATTGGCTAGTGATTGTGAGGCCCCAATTTTTGACTGGAAGGGACACCAAAAACTCTGCCCTTCCATCCGATAGAGAGGGAGGGCAGAGTTTTTGGTTTTTTCATGTTGTCAAACAGTTGAACAATGAAAATAGATGGCGAGTGCCTGATCGAATTGATCAGGTCATGTAGGAACAAGGTTCAAATCTCTCGGTCTGTTAGGATGCCTCAGCTGCATACATCACTGCACTTCCACTTGACACCTATCGTAATGATAAACGGCTCGTCTCGCCGTGACCTTATCTTGGATTCTCAATACTTCTGTCACTCCATCATCGCTGCGCTTACACACCCGACCTATCAACGTCGTAGTCTTCAACGTTCCTTCAGGACCCTTAAAGGGTCAGGGAGAACTCATCTCGGGGCAAGTTTCGTGCTTAGATGCTTTCAGCACTTATCTTTTCCGCATTTAGCTACCGGGCAATGCCATTGGCATGACAACCCGAACACCAGTGATGCGTCCACTCCGGTCCTCTCGTACTAGGAGCAGCCCCCCTCAATTCTCCAGCGCCCACGGCAGATAGGGACCGAACTGTCTCACGACGTTCTAAACCCAGCTCGCGTACCACTTTAAATGGCGAACAGCCATACCCTTGGGACCTACTTCAGCCCCAGGATGTGATGAGCCGACATCGAGGTGCCAAACACCGCCGTCGATATGAACTCTTGGGCGGTATCAGCCTGTTATCCCCGGAGTACCTTTTATCCGTTGAG